ATGCAACGATGAATTTTCTCCACCAACCATAAAGATATTGGAACACTATACTTCGTTTTTGGCGCTTGAGCTGGTATAGTTGGAACTTCTCTCAGACTTATTATCCGAGCCGAACTTAGACAACCAAGAAGTCTCATCGGAAACGACCAAATTTACAATGTAGTAGTTACAGCTCACGCTTTCGTTATAATTTTCTTCATAGTTATGCCAGTGATGATTGGGGGCTTCGGAAACTGATTAGTCCCCCTTATATTAGGAGCCCCAGATATAGCTTTTCCCCGTATAAATAACATAAGATTTTGATTACTCCCACCATCTCTCACTTTATTACTTTCAAGGAGAATAGTAGAAAGAGGGGTAGGAACAGGATGAACCGTTTATCCTCCTCTAGCCTCTGCTATTGCTCACGCAGGTGCTTCCGTTGACCTAGGTATTTTCTCCCTCCATCTCGCAGGGGTATCATCTATCCTGGGAGCCGTAAATTTCATAACAACAATTATCAACATACGACCCTCCGGAATAACTATAGACCAAATACCATTATTTGTATGAGCTGTATTTATTACTGCAATCCTGCTCCTTCTATCTCTACCCGTTTTAGCTGGAGCAATTACCATACTACTTACAGATCGAAACTTAAATACCTCCTTCTTTGACCCTGCAGGAGGAGGGGACCCAATCCTGTACCAACACCTATTTTGATTCTTTGGACATCCTGAAGTTTATATTTTAATTCTCCCAGCCTTTGGAGTAATTTCTCACATTATCAGCCAAGAATCTGGTAAAAAAGAATCTTTTGGAACTTTAGGAATAATTTATGCTATACTATCTATTGGAATCCTCGGATTTGTAGTATGAGCTCACCACATGTTCACTGTAGGTATAGATGTAGATACCCGAGCCTACTTTACATCAGCCACAATAATTATTGCTATCCCAACAGGAATTAAAATCTTCAGATGACTAAGAACATTATATGGAACACACCTGAATTTTTCCCCTTCACTATTATGAGCCCTTGGCTTCATTTTCCTATTTACAGTAGGAGGTCTCACAGGCATTATTCTAGCTAACTCCTCCATAGATATTATCCTACATGACACTTACTACGTCGTTGCCCACTTCCACTATGTTCTGTCCATAGGAGCTGTGTTCGGAATCTTCGCTGGAATTACTCACTGATTCTCCTTAATAACTGGGCTCTCACTAAACTCAAAACTATTAAAAATTCATTTTGCAGTAACATTCCTAGGGGTAAATATAACATTCTTTCCCCAGCATTTTCTAGGACTTAGAGGAATACCACGTCGTTACTCAGATTACCCCGATGCATATTCTACATGAAATATCCTATCATCTATAGGATCAATAATTTCATTCATCGGATCACTGATATTCTTATTAATTATTTGAAAGGCCTTTGTCTCTAATCAACCTACCTTATTTTCTCCCTCTATACCTACATCTAATGAATGAACTCACCCTTACCCCCCAGCCGATCACTCATATATAGAAATTCCTCTAATTACTAACTTCTAAAATGGCAGACAGATGTATAGGACTTAAGCTCCTACTAGGAAGAAATTATCTTCTTTTAGTAATCTTATGGCAACATGAGCAAACCTATCCCTCCAAGACAGAGCATCACCTTTAATAGAACAACTCACCTTTTTCCACGATCATGCTGTACTAGTTATCTCAACAATTGTGGGATTCGTTCTTTTAGGTAAAATCAAGCTTTTCCTCAACTCCTTTACCAACCGCTTCATACTGGAAAACCAGCTAATTGAAGCAGTCTGAACGTCTATTCCCGCACTAATTTTAATTTTCATTGCCCTTCCTTCCCTTCGACTCCTCTACCTTCTAGATGAAATCAGCGACCCTTCACTGACAATTAAAACAATTGGTCACCAATGATATTGAAGATATGACTACTCCGACTTCCTCAATATAGAATTTGATTCTTATATAATTCCCGTAGCAGATTTAGACCCATCTGGATTCCGTCTTTTAGATGTAGATAACCGAACAATTCTTCCTATAAACACCCAAATCCGAACTCTAATTACAGCTGAAGACGTAATTCACTCATGAACAGTCCCAGCCCTAGGAGTTAAAGCAGACGCTATTCCCGGTCGCCTTAATCAAGCCAGACTTCTAATCAACCGCCCAGGTCTTCTATTTGGTCAATGTTCAGAAATTTGCGGAGCTAACCATTCCTTTATACCTATTGTTATTGAAAGAACTTCTATCAACTCCTTCTTAAATTGAATTTCACTCTCTACTGAAGAATCTACCCCCAACCTTTAAACAGGTGGACCTTTATGCCTCAAATAGCTCCCATTCTATGGCTCCCTATGTTTTTCTTTTTCCTTTTTTTTCTTTTTCTATTCATTTCTTTAAACTTTTTTATCAAACCTTTTAATAAAATCCAAGTCTCATCTTCCTCTACTCCACCAACATACAAACCTTGAAGATTATAACTAACTTGTTCTCAATTTTCGAGCCTTCCTCAAGAATTTTTAGATTATCTTTAAACTGGGCCTCAACAAGGCTCGGACTAATATTTTTACCATTCCTATATTGAGCATCTCCTTCACGATGGTCTATATTATGGAGAAAAATCATTCAAACACTCCATAAAGAATTTAAAGTACTTTTACAATCTTCTCATACAGGTGCCACAATCCTGTTTATCTCTCTATTTAGACTTATCTTATTTAATAATTTTTTAGGGCTACTCCCTTATATCTTCACAAGATCAAGACACATAGTTATAACTCTAACTCTATCCTTGCCCCTATGAATAGCCCTCATACTCCTAGGCTGAATCCAACACACTAAACATATGTTTGCTCATTTAGTGCCCCAAGGAACCCCTTTTGCTCTTATACCTTTTATAGTTCTAATTGAAACCATCAGAAATATCATTCGCCCTGGAACGCTAAGAATTCGCCTGGCTGCCAATATAATTGCAGGGCACCTGTTATTAACCCTTTTAGGAAATACAGGTCCCTCCCTCTCAACATCTATCCTCTTCGTTCTCCTCTTATCACAAATCCTTTTACTAATCCTAGAATCAGCTGTTGCTGTAATCCAATCTTACGTATTCGCAGTTCTAAGAACTCTCTACACAAGAGAAATTAACTAATGACATCGTCACATGGTTTTCACCCTTACCACCTAGTAAACATAAGCCCATGGCCACTCATTGGCTCAGTTAGAGCTATAATGCTTACAACAGGGCTAGTAAAATGATTCCATCAGTTCAACATAAACCTATTAATTCTTAGATTTATCACCACAATTTTAACTATAATTCAGTGATGACGGGATATAACCCGAGAAGGAACCTACCAAGGTCTCCATACACTAACAACAATAAAAGGACTCCGATGGGGTATAATTTTCTTTATTGCCTCTGAAGTCTTATTTTTTTTCTCCTTTTTTTGAGCCTTCTTTTACAGGAGACTCGCCCCAACTGTAGAAATTGGAATATATTGACCCCCAACTGGAATCCAACCTTTTAACCCCTTCCAAATTCCACTTTTAAACACCACAATCCTCCTATCATCCGGCGCCACAGTCACCTGAGCCCATCATGCCATTATAGAAAGAAACCACTCCCAGGCTATTCAAAGATTAGGCCTAACTATTATCCTAGGACTCTATTTTACAGCTCTACAAGCTTATGAATACATTGAAGCTTCATTTACTATCGCCGACTCAGTCTTTGGATCAACATTTTTCGTGGCCACGGGATTCCACGGCTTACATGTAATTATTGGAACTACATTCTTATCAGTGTGCTTCCTACGACTCTATAACTGCCATTTCTCTTCCTCCCGGCACCTAGGATTCGAAGCAGCCGCATGATACTGGCATTTCGTAGATGTAGTTTGACTATTTTTATATGCCTTTATTTACTGATGAGGCGGTTATTTTTTTAGTATAAAAAGTACATCTGACTTCCAATCAGAAAGTCTATAATTTAGAAAAAATAATTATTACTATACTTATCATCTCCCTAGTAACCCTCACTATCGCCTACTTAATTATAACCTTATCAACCATCTTAGCAAAGAAAACAATCTCTGACCGAGAAAAAAACTCACCTTATGAGTGCGGATTTGACCCTAAAGGTTCGGCACGATTACCTTTCTCCCTACGATTTTTTCTAATTGCAGTAATCTTTCTTATCTTTGACGTAGAAATCACACTGCTTCTTCCCATTGCCTCTACTTTAAATCTGACAAATATTTTCTCATGACTTTTTACAAGTATAATTTTTCTATTCATCCTTCTTTTAGGACTTTATTACGAATGAATTCAGGGGGCCCTAGAATGATCTTAGCTTATAGACCATAGTCAATTTATGACATATGAGTTGCATTCATAAGGAGTTTCTTAAACTGGTTTAAAATTAGAAAGCGAATAATTGCATTTAGTTTCGACCTAAACCTTAGGCCCTCAAGCCTTCTAATTTCTTCCTTGATTGAAACCAAAATAGAGGTATGTCACTGTTAATGACAAAATTGAATCTTTAATTCCTATCAAGGGAATATTATGACAAGAACAGAAGCTTCTAACTTCTTTTCAAGCGGTTAGACTCCGTTTATATTCCTTATTCCTTTTAAAGTTTTTATAGTTTAAAAAACATTGGTCTTGTAAACCAAAGATAAATAAATATTTTAAAAGCTATAATTATAATTAACACCTTTTACTTTATGTTCCTCAGAAAAAAAAATATTATTTTTAACGCTAACTCCCAAAGTTAGTATTTTACGTTTAAACTATTTCCTGACCTCTCTTTAAATCTAAACAAAACAAAATATCTTAAAGCCTAAAAAAAAAATTAAATAATTAATCGAAACTGGTAAGTACCTTTTTCAAGCAAGGTACATAAGCTTATCATAACGAAGCCGAGGCAAGGTTCCCCGCACCCACACAAAAATGAACACAACTATAATTATCTTTAAATAAAACATTACACTCAGTATGTTTCTCCCTAGAAAAAAAATTACAAACAATACCCTTATAAAAATAATTCTAGCATACTCAGCCATAAAAATTAAAGCAAACCCTCCTCTTCCGTATTCTGTGTTAAACCCAGATACCAACTCTGACTCCCCTTCAGAAAAATCAAAAGGAGTTCGATTTGTCTCAGCCAAGCAAGACCTAAATCAAACTATCCTTAAAGGAAACCTAACCAATACAAACCAAAAGTAACTTTGATACTTCCTAAACAACTCCAACCTAAACCCTCCAATCAATATTACAAAAGACAATAAAATTAAAGCTAACCTAACCTCGTAAGAAATAGTCTGAGCAACAGACCGCAACCCCCCCAATAAAGAATACTTACAATTGGAAGACCACCCTGCTACTATAACAGAATACACCCCAACTCTTAAGCAACATAAAAAAAAAAGGATTCTCAAATCAAATCTCATTAGCCCACTTTCATAAGGCATAACCGCCCATACCAACAAAGAAATAAATAACCTAAAAACAGGACACATGTAATAAACTATAAAATTTGATACAGTTGGGATAATTTGTTCCTTAGTAAACAACTTTACAGCATCAGAAAATGGCTGCAAAATCCCTATATAGCCAACTTTATTAGGACCCTTCCGAATTTGAATATACCCTAGAATTTTACGTTCTAATAAAGTTACAAAAGCCACCCCTACTAATACGCAAACAATTAAAATTAAAAAATTAACTATTTCTTCAATTATTAAAATCACAAAACAATTAGATATCTAATCATCGAACTATTTATAGAATTATCTCTATTTCAAAGGATCCTAAATCCAACACATATTATCTGCCAAAATAGTACCAACTAAAAAAAAAAATTTTAACTACCTAATCCTTTCGTACTAAGATAATTTTTTTATCATTAAAAGATAGAAACCAACCTGGCTCACGCCGGTTTGAACTCAAATCATGTAAAATTTTAAAGGTCGAACAGACCTACTTTAATAGTTTCTGCTTCTATAAAGAAATTTTAATTCAACATCGAGGTCGCAAACTCTTTTTTCGATACGTACTCTCAAAAAAAATAACGCTGTTATCCCTAAAGTAACTTAAACTTATAATCCTCACTTGGGGATCTCTTAAAAATTATCTCAACTAACGTGTTTTATTTTTAAAGCAGTTACAAAACATTTTACCCTTATCGCCCCAATAAAATAACCCAGGTCATAAAAGTTTTACTAACTGATTTAATTAAATAACCTTTTATATCAAGCTTTATAGGGTCTTATCGTCCCTTTAAATAATTTAAGCCTTTTCACTTAAAAGTTAAATTAAATTTTCAATAAAGAGACAGATTCTCCCTTGTCTAACCATTCATACAAGATCCCAATTAAAAACCTAATGACTACGCTACCTTCGCACGGTCAAAATACCGCGGCCCTTAAAAAATATCAGTGGGCAGGTTGGACTTTTTTTATTTACAAAAAGACATGTTTTTGATAAACAGGCAAAGAAAATTTTTTGCCGAATTCCTTTATACCGATATAGCTAATTTTAAACTTTCTCAAATATTCCAATATATTATTCTTCTAATTAAATTTTACTAATAAAACCATTATATTTTATTCTTTTAAATTTAAATAAATTTCTTTATACCCTAAAAAAGTTTTTAAAAATATTTTTAAATATTTAATCTAGTTAAAACACTTTATAAATATGGCTACTTCTAAGCCTAATTTATAATCCTTTATCTTACTTAACTCTTTCATACCATTTTACACAAGAAGCTGATCCCTCCTGCCATTTAATTTTGCAACATTTCAATCACAAAAATTAAATTTAATTTATTTTTAAAAAAACTAGATATTATAAAGCTCATCTAGCATTTCACTTTTACCTTTAAATTTAATTCTTTTTTTCCAAAAAGAAAATTTTAAAAAAGTAGCTATACTTTATTTCGAGACGATTAATATACTTAACTTATATAAGTTCTCTCTGATACACAAGATACAAATTTTTACTTCTACTTTTCAAGGCATTACTAACTTTCCCTCACGGTACTATACTCTATAGTTTCTCAATTAATTTTTCAATTAATTTTACTTTATTAACCATTAAATAAAAATATTTTTCATATAACTTTACAAAACCTTATTTTAAACAAGCCATCTACATTAAAGACTAACCTGCAAGTTTATGTCTTTACCATTCTAGGTGCACTTTCCAGTACACCTACTATGTTACGACTTATTTCGCTTATAGGCGAAAGCGACGGGCGATATGTACATAATTTAGAGCTTATATCTTTAAATCTTATTAAATTTATAATACAATCAAATCCTCCTTCATAGCAATTTCAAATTACTAATCCATAGTAAAAAAATTTTATTGTAACCCATTCCACCTTACTTATAAGCTGCACCATGATCTAATTTTAATAATCTTTTAAATTAAATAATTATTTTCTTTTAAAATTATTTGCTAATGATGGTATACAAACTGTAATTTATTAAACAAAAGTAAGTAAGATTATTCGTGGATTATCGATTTAGAAACAGGTTCCTCTGAAAAGATTAAATTACCGCCAAATTTTTTAAATTTCAAGAATCTATCTCTTACTAATTAAGCTTTTTATCTCTTCCCTTTTTAATAGTAGGGTATCTAATCCTAGTTTTTAATCAAACCTTTTTAGCTTCAGCCCAAATTTACATTTCATATAAATATAATAACCAATTTCACCTGCTATTATTTATAATTTACTAAAATTTATACGCCTAACTACCAACTTAAAATTTTTATTCAACCTTAAAGTATAACCGCGAATGCTGGCACAAATATTTATCAGGTTTGTTATACCTACTACATCACACTCTAGTGCACTAAACGTAATGCTTCATGCTGAGACTTAAACTCCCATATAATTTATCCTCTCAAATCCAAACCCATATAAAATCGATTTTTATATCCCCACTTTAATTTTCATACAACTCTAAGTATAACATAAAAAAACTAAGCCAAAATCAAACATTTTCTCCTATTAGTCACTACTTAATACCTACAACCACAATTTACACAAAATTAAGAAATACATATCCAAAGTTAAACCACATCTTAAGCACCACAAGCTTACATTTTTTCTATCTTAAACTATTTGAATTTAAATATTTATACCAAATCCAATAACTACTACTATAATTAAAAATATTTTTATAAATACTTTAATACTATTAGCCTGAAGAACATTTAAAAAGTAAAAAAGCTTAGATAAATAATAATACACCCCCTGTGGCCCTATAAACTCATATCACCCCTTGTCAGCAACTTTTTCTATATAAGATCCTACACCCAAATTTAAATTTCTTAAATCCCGAGTCCTCAGAAACGGCATAAATCATATTGACCCTCCTATGCTAACAGCCCTATATCTAGACAAAGACTTTAAACTTCAAGTAACATTCATTAAATTTAAAGAATAACCCAATCTGGCCCCTAACACCCTTACCATTAAAACTAAATTTTTTATAAATCTTCTCATACAGATTATATAAGGCTCAGGAAATAAAACCCAAGATAAAACAGCTCCCATAAACACACCCCTTACCGTCAATATAACTATAGAATTTCTTATAATTCTATCACCATCCTCTAAATTTCTTAGTCCCCCTAAGTTAAATCCTCCCCTAAGCCTATAATAAACTAAACGGAAAGTGTATATTACAGTTAGCCCTGTAGCAAGCACGTATAACAATAAGGCGATAAAATTAATTTTAGATATAAATGCAACCTCAATAATTATATCTTTAGAATAAAAACCCCTAAGGAAAGGAAACCCACATAAAGCTAAATTAGCAACAGTCATGAAACTCACTCTTAAAGGTATAAATTTAACTAAACACCCCATGCAACGGATATCTTGATAGCCTCTCACCCTATGAATTACCACCCCCGCACATATAAACAACAAAGCCTTAAATAGTGCATGGCTCAATAAATGCATAAAAGAAAGATCAGGATACCCCAAAGACAAAATTCTCAATATTACGCCAAGCTGACTTAAAGTTGATAAAGCAATAATTTTTTTTAAATCATATTCAAAATTAGCCCCCAATCCAGCCATAAATATAGTTAAACATGATACAATTAACAAGATACTTTGAATATCAGATCCCTCTAAAGCAGGACTAAACCGTACTATTAAATACACCCCGGCCGTAACCAAAGTGGAAGAATGTACTAGAGCCGAAACAGGAGTAGGAGCTGCTATAGCAGCAGGTAATCAGGCTGAAAAGGGTATTTGAGCCCTTTTGGTTATAGCTGCCAATATAACTAAAAATTTTAATAATACCCAATCCCTATCATTTAACTCGTAAACACTATAAATAAAATTCCACCTCCCCAAACTCACTATTAACCCAATAGCAAGTAGAATAGCTACATCTCCTACACGATTAGATAAAATAGTTAGCATTCCTGCATTAGCCGACTTCTCGTTTTGGTAAAAAATAACAAGAGCGTAAGATACTAACCCTAACCCATCTCACCCTAATAAAATTCTAATTAAATTAGGACTTAACACTATTATTCCTATAGAAAATACAAACATTAAAACCAAATACATAAACCGATCAAAATTTATATCTCCCTTTATATACCTGCCACTATAATATATGACTCTCCTAGAAATCAATAATACAAAACATATAAATAACAAAGAAATCCAATCAAAAATTATAACAAAATTAACCCCAGTAGAATTCAGACTTGCCAGCTCTCACTCCAAGACAAACCTCCTACCCCTAAATCTTAAATAAAAAAAAAAACAACCACATAAAAATCTAAATAATCCTAAACTTAATATTATTACTAAGTGAAGATACACCTTTCAAACCATTATCACATTTATATTACAAAGCATTTAAACATACTCCTTATATGATATAAACCCCTAACACGTAATATCACAAAACTATTAGACAGGTAATTCAAAGCAAGTCGAATTGCACGACAATTCTTCTCGATGTAACTGAGACGCTTTACTTATTTAGCTTTACCTTGATTTGAACAATAAAAAAGATAACTTTCTATTCTTACTTAAACTATAAAATTAAGAAACAACTTATAAAAATCTACTCAAGATTTCCCAAGCCGGCCCCCCCCCAAACCTAATATACCTTCGTATATACATATACCTTCGTATATACATATACCTTCGTATATACATATACCTTCGTATATACATATACCTTCGTATATATATATATATATATATATATATATATATATATATATATATATATATATATATATATATATATATAGTATATAAATAAATAAGTATTAAATAAATTATAAATATAATTAAAGAAACAAAGAAAAGAATATATTTGCCTACCTATATATAAAAGTAAATCTTGAAAGGAGAGAGTCATATTAGTGTATAAACAAATTAAAAATTTAACTAAATCCAAACTCTCAACTAAAAAATATAAGTGTATATTTAACTAAAACTTAACTAATAGAAAATTTTAAAGGTCTTTAATTATATAAATTACCGATGTATATTTGAAGAATCGAAATATAAAGAATTCTAATAGGAGAGGAAGAATTTACTCAACGCCCCCGTCCTCCTTTTCTTTAAAAGAAAAAGGACTGGGGCCGTTGGGAAAATTCTTCCAGTATAAGTTAATTCCATACTTATATAGAGTTAACCGTATCTCACAGTCAACAAACATAAAAATATCGTCATTTTAAAATTTATCAGCAAATTAAATGTATATATATATATATATATATATTACAAAAATAGGCCGGCCCCCCCCCCCCCAAAAAAAAAACTATATCACTCTCACTCACTCAGACTTATTTATATATATATATATTCACCAATTACATTTTTAAGTATTCACGCATAACTTTTTTTCTTAAATGTATGAACGTAATTTAAATTTTTTTCTTACTTTTATTCACCTTAAAAATTAGCCTTTAGGTTTATACTTAATCTATTTTATTATATTTTATACGTAATGGAATCGCACCATTCCTTAAAAGATCAAAACTTTTTATGCTCTTTACATCAACGAATAAACTTTTTAAACCCTAGTGTTTTACACATCTTTAAACTTGCAATTTAATATTATCTTTTATACTATAGAGTCTAATAGAGGAACTTTAAATTCGTCTATAGATTTACAATCTACCGCCTCAACTCAGCCACCCTACCTCTCATAAAACTAACCAATTTTTAATCTAGCCCTACCCCATCAGATAACTTAAAGTAAGTCTAGATCTTTTAAATCTAATATAGTATACTCACGCCTACTTCTGATGAAGAAACTAGTTAACTTTAATAACATTCGCCTGTCACACGAAAGTAATCCAACCAGGATGTTTCTTACCAACGCTTTATAGTGTAAAAAACATATTGTATTTTCATTACAAAGCTGAAATATTTTTCTAAAGCATTTTGTTTACAGATAAATATATCTCTTTTACAGCTTCAATGTACTATTCTTTTTAAATTATGTAAACTTTTAATTAACACTGGCAACCAAATTTAAATTTAAAATCAAAATATTTAGAGGAAACCAGTGAAAAAAAAGAACTAAATACTCACGAACTTTACCTGAACTACAAGAATATAGACCATTAAAAAAGATCCCATGCTGCCTTAACCTATACATGTATAGAGTATAAGCCGCTCTAAAAAACGAAAGAAACATTAAGCCAATTATACTTAAAGTTCTTCAACTTAATAATCTAACAAACAACCTAATCTCCCCAAATAGATTTAAAGTAGGAGGTGCCGCTATATTCCCTACTCTTAATAAAAACCACCACAATCCTATTCTAGGTAACAAATTCAGCAACCCTTTTCTAATCAGAAGCCTTCGTCTCCCAATCCGCTCATATATTATATTAGCCAAACAAAAAAGCCCTGAAGAACACAAACCATGCCCCACTATTACCACAATAGCTCCTATTATCCCCCATCAACTAAAAATTATTAACCCACAGATAACCATTCTCATATGAACAACTGAAGAATAAGCAATTAAAGATTTCAAATCAACCTGTCGTAAACATAGCAACCTGACTAATACACCCCCTAACAATCTAACTCTCACTCATAACCAAGAAAAATTTAAACTCACTTTTTGGAATATAAATAATAAACGAATAAGCCCATACCCTCCTAACTTTAATAAAACCCCCGCTAATACTATAGAACCGGCCACTGGAGCCTCCACATGAGCCTTAGGAAGCCATAAATGAAATATATATATAGGCAACTTCACTAAGAAGGCTATTACCCTGCTAAAATATCAAATAACAGATATATACCCTCCATCTAAAATTATACCTCTTATCATTATAGTTAACCTACCTCTGTAATAATAGATATACAATAAAGACCCCAATAAAGGCAGAGATATAGTTAAAGTATAAAAAAGCATATAAACACCTGCTTGGATGCGCTCAGGCTGATAGCCCCACCCCAAAATCAAAATCAAAGTAGGAATTAAAGACATTTCAAACCTAATATAGAACATTAGATAATTTAGAGAAGAAAAAGTAAAGAGAAGACTTAATAACAAAAACAAATTTACAACCAAAAATATGTCAAAAAAATTATTCTCTCCTTTTACACGCTGACTAGAAATAATAACCAAAAACATTACCCATGTCCTTAAATAGACCATAATATAACTCACAAAATCCAGCCCTAACTCAAACCCTAAATTATATAAATACATGTCATGAAAACACATTAAACCTACCAGCCCCCTTAACATTCCAACTCCTGTCTGAATACTCTTCCAGTCACTTTTAAACTTTATCAATAGAACCACGGGTAAAAGTAATTTTAACACTCCAATACATTAAATCTTTTAAAATAATCCCTACCATGACTCCGAACAATCAATACTAAAAGAGATAACCCTAGTCTTCCTTCACAAACCACTAAAACTAAAAAAAAAAGACTAAAATAAATTTCTCCTCCTACATTAGTTAATTCTAACCCTAATAATCAAAAAATACCCAACATTATAAACTCCAGCCTTAACAAAGAGTTCAATAAATGCTTATGATAGCTTACAAAACCTCTTAAACCACAAAAAATTATAACCAAAGAAACCAAAACACTCATAACTCTAAAATTTATCATTAGTATAACCTAGACCATATTTTAACCTAACTTTTCTTTAATTTCCTCTCACTTCAACCACTAAAAGTTTAACGCAAGTACTCTCAGCATTGGTCTTATAAGCCAAAAAGGAACAAATAATTTTAAACTTTAAGAAAAAGAGCTACTATTTTTCACTCTTTTCTATTATCTTAATATTTACACTCCCTTTGCTTATTTCATGCTCAATCTTATTCACAAACTTATCCCACCCTCTGTCTATAGGGTTAATTTTATTAATCCAAACAGTACTAATCTCTCTTACCCTAGGTCTCTCTTCATACTCATTTTGGTTCTCTTACATTCTATTCCTGGTATTCCTAGGAGGCATGTTAGTATTATTTATCTATGTAAGCTCTCTTGCCCCTAACGAAAATTTCTTCTCCTTAGATTTATTTATCGTGGTCTTTGTTTCTACTCTAATCTTTACTTCAGCCACTCTTATACTAGACCCTATTTTATCTAACTTTAATCACATAGCCCTACCCTTATCTACGTTAAACTATTTCAATTCTACCCCCCTAGCTATTAACTGAATTTATAACTCCCCCTCTATAATTTTTACCATTTTTATTGTTTCCTATCTTCTCCTGGCCCTCATTATCATCGTTAAAATTATCAACTTATTTAAAGGACCACTTCGCCTTTTAACCTATGGTAACACCTATTCGTAAATCCCACCCATTATTTAAAATTGCAAACAACGCACTAGTAGATATACCACTACCAAGAAACATCTCAACATTTTGAAATTTCGGGTCCCTTCTAGGCCTCTGCCTAGTAATCCAAATCTCAACAGGACTATTTTTAGCTATACATTACAACGCCCAAGTAGATCTGGCCTTCTTTAGAGTGGTGCACATTTGTCGAGATGTAAACTATGGATGACTCCTGCGAACTATCCACGCTAATGGAGCCTCTTTTTTTTTTATCTGCCTTTACTTACATATTGGCCGGGGAATTTACTTTAGATCCTATATAAACTTACATGCTTGAATAGTTGGAGTAGCAATCCTATTTATAATTATAGCAACAGCCTTTTTAGGATATGTTTTACCATGAGGTCAAATATCATTCTGAGGGGCCACAGTTATTACCAACTTATTTTCAGCTATTCCTTTCATTGGTACAGATCTAGTTCAATGAATTTGGGGGGGGTTCTCAGTTAGCAACGCTACACTTACACGATTCTTTTCCTTTCACTTCATCTTACCCCTTCTAGCCGCCGCATTCAGCATAATCCACATTCTCTTCCTGCACCAAACCGGAGCAAACAACCCCTTAGGAATTACTAGAAGAATCGATAAAGTACCATTCCATCCTTACTTTACATTTAAAGATATTGTGGGATTTTTACTTATAACTATGCTTCTACTCCTCTTAACTCTTTTATCCCCTTACTTCCTTGGAGATCCTGACAACTTTATTCCAGCCAATCCTCTCGTAACCCCTCCTCACATTCAACCAGAATGATACTTTCTATTTGCCTACGCCATTCTACGATCTATCCCAAACAAACTAGGAGGAGTAATTGCTCTAGCTTCCTCAGTTGCTATCTTAATAATCTTGCCCTTTACACACTCCTCTAAATTCCAAAGACTTGCTTTCTACCCTATCAACCAAATCTTATTCTGGGCATTTGTAGTTATTGTTATCCTTCTAACTTGAATCGGAGCCCGACCCGTTGAAGACCCTTATATTACAATTGGACAAATTATAACCGTCCTATATTTCTCATTCTTCTTAATTAACCCATTGCTACTCATATGATGAGATAAAATACTAAAGTGATTATTTAGTTTAATTTAAAACAAATGTTTTGAAAACATCAAATAAGATTTGAATCTTAATAATTGACTATTAGCCTTATTCTTAAAATAATCTTTATTACAATATACTATCGAATAAATTCCCTCCTTAAAAATAAAAATATAGTGCCTGACAAAAAGGATAGTTTTGATAGGACTAATAATGCAATTTCTTCTTTGCCTATATTAAAAATTAAAAGATAAGCTAAATTAAGCTAATGGGCTCATACCTCAATAATGAAAGTCACTCTTTCTCTTTTTAATGATATTTCCTATCTCCTATGCCCTATTCTTTTTTACATTGATCCTGGGCTCCTTAATCTCAATCTCCTCCTCATCGTGATTTGGGGGTTGAGTGGGCCTAGAGCTAAATATGCTCTCTTTTATCCCCCTTATTACTCTCAAAATAAACTCTTACTTTTCAGAAGCAGCTCTAAAGTACTTTCTAATCCAAGCTCTAGGCTCTGCCTTATTCATTTATGCAAGATGTGTCTCTATTTCATTTTACAACCTTACACACATCTTTACATTATTTGCGCTGCTCTTAAAATTAGCAGCCGCCCCATTTCACTTTTGATTCCCTCAAGTAGTAGAAGGACTTCACTGACCTCAAATATTTATCCTCTCCACCATTCAAAAACTAGCCCCCATAGTATTAATTTCTTACTTAACCTCTTTCCCTATTTTAACTAAAACCATCACTGTCTCCGCCGTTCTCTCCGCCCTAGTGGGCGCTTGGAGGGGATTAAACTTGACTCTCCTACGAAAAATCCTTGCCTTCTCCTCCATCAATCACATATCATGGATACTCATTGCAATTTCCATCAGAGATACCCTCTGATTCATATACTTTATATTCTACTCCCTTATTTCCCTCTCAGTTATAATAATATTTTACAAAACACAAGCTTTCTCCTTGTCCCAAGTAACTCAATCTAATCAAACTTCAGCCTTATATAAAATCACCTTATCTCTAAGAATATTGTCCTTAGGAGGCCTTCCTCCTCTTTCAGGATTTATTCCAAAATGAATAATTGCACAAATTATAATAAACATAAAAATAATAATCCCGCTTTTCTTCCTCCTAGCTTCAGCCCTAGTAACACTCTATTTTTATCTTCGAATTTCCATCCCACTATTCATTATATACTCTCCTAGAAGAAATTTTAATATAAAACACACAATTATAACTCCCACTTCAACCCTGTTTATTATTTTTACCTCTTTTAACCTATACGGAATATTATTACCACTTTACCCACTTTTAATCTAGAATTTTAAGTTATTTAAACTTAAAGCCTTCAAAGCTTTCAAAAAAAGTCCTAACCTTTTAAATTCTAATT